AATCTTTTTCTTTCCATACCGAATCGTGTCTCTTTTTTGTAAGAATAAGAATAAATTAAATAGGGTGGTAAGTAAGAAAAAAGGAATCAAATCGCACCATCTCTGTAATAGGTAAATGCCTCTTTTTCTCCCGAAGTTGTCGGAATTATTCGTAATAAGATATTGGCTACAATTGAAGAGGTTTTATCAATAAAATTTCCATTTATCCGAGATCTAGGCATAGTTTGCAATCCATTTTATAATTCTTCTCATTACCCCTCGCGGGTAAATGATCCCACAACAAAGGAATTGTACGATACGAAATGACATAAAAAAGACTAATAACTAATTATCAAATCAAAAAATGTGGATCTTTTACTCAGTACTTTTGGGAAGGGATCAATAAGGAACTATTTGAATACGGTTGGATTTTCGATTCCAATTTAGTAGTATACCAATGAGACTATTAGCTATTTAATCGAAATGCAAGAATCAAGGAATTTTTTCTACAGATTCTAATACTAATATAATAAACAATAACCTATCCTATAATAACCTAACCCAAATTTGATTTCATTATGATAATAAAAAAATGGAATAAGCATTCCATGATAAAAATGGGGTAAGGATAACTACCCATTTTGTGTGCATAGCGTGTAGACACCATAAGATTATAGGATGAAAATCCATGGGATGATTCATCAATTTGTAATAGATCCATAGCTCATGGGAGGGGTTGTTGTTGAAAAATCTGAAATGAAACTGGAAAGGATCCATCGGTTGATTCATTCCAACCCGTTGGTTTAATCCGGTAGAAATAAAATATCAATAAGATGGGAGCGTCCGTCGTCTTGACAAGGATGAATACGTTTTTCTTTTTTATCCCTCGAAACTTGAAGGAAGATCCTTCCTTGACGAAAAGTTTGATATGATAATGGATCGGTCGTACCTGTACTCAATAATATGAGTGACTCGCTATTCACTTGGTTTCTGGGTCATAATTAATAAGATAAGGTTATGTAGGAGAGATGGCCGAGTGGTTCAAGGCGTAGCATTGGAAATGCTATGTAGGCTTTTGTTTACCGAGGGTTCGAATCCCTCTCTTTCCGTATCCTCATCTAATTCACCAACGTTACCAACCACACAATGTATCAAATACCAATTGATATCGTTATTCTAAGAGAAGAGAAAGACCCTTCTTTTCTTTATAGAGATAGAGATTTTTTTCTATTCCTAATTACTGTGCTGTGATACGTAAAAAGAAAAGAACAAAAAGAGGGGGAAGAAAAGAGCGGACAGTGAATGAAAATATCACTGCTGATCCATTTGCGATACGTGAATGGGATCAAAATCCGGATCAAATCCCTCTACTTCTTTCAGCGAAAAAAGGGACAAAATTGTCCGAACCTTTGCTGGGTATTTTAGGTTCAAGTTTGTCGGGAATAATATTCTACGATTAGCAATTCATTGACTTTCAAACCGACCCATTTACTATCTATTATTTGATTTACTACCCCTTTATATTGCAATGAGTGCAGAGTCAAATGTTTTGGCAATTCCGCGTTGGAGGATGAATCCATATGATTTTGAATCAAAGCTCTGGATCTTTGTTTATCCTTCGTAGTAATAATATCTCGGGGTTTGCAGCGATAACTTGGTATATCTACTAGACGACCATTAACTAAAATATGTCCATGGTTAACTAATTGCCTGGCTCCAGGAATAGTTGAAGCCATACCCAATCGAAAAAGAATGTTATCCAAGCGCATCTCAAGTAGTTGCAGTAAAACTTGACCCGTCGAACCGTTTGCTTTTCCAGCGATACGAACATATCGAAGTAGTTGTCGCTCCGTCAGACCATAATGAAAACGCAATTTCTGTTTTTCTTCTAAACGAATACGATATTGAGATCTTTTCCCAGAGCGGGATTGGTTTCTAAGATCACTTGCGGACCTAGGTTTTTTACTAGTTAGTCCCGGCAAAGCCCCCAGACGGCGTATTTTTTTAAAACGAGGTCCTCGGTAACGAGACATAAAGACTCCTTATTTTACAGAATAGGATAAACCTTAAGACTGAACTAAACGATAAACAAAGCGAAACCCACTGAAGTGCTAATTTACTGCTAAAAAGAGAAATTAGATGAATCAATACCCGGATTATTTTGTATATATGTATATATGGTAAGTAAGTATCCCACGATTTGTTCTGTAGAGATCCAACTGCTCCAATAAGTTTTTTACTCATAATTGAATTGGAATGTAAGTTCCTGCGACATAGACATAATAGATCGGGAACCCGAGATTTGGAAGAAAAAAGGGAAGAGTCTTTTCACTATTCCTTTATCTCAAGGAGACATTATCAATCATGGATAAAAAATCGATAGGAAAAAGCCGGCTATCGGAGTCGAACCGATGACCATCGCATTACAAATGCGATGCTCTAACCTCTGAGCTAAGCGGGCTCAACTCACATAACATAAAAATAAAATAGTGAGTTAGTTCAGTAAGCTGCTGGGATCTTAGCTTATTATAGCTAAGCTAGTCTATTTAGTTATAACGGATCTGGCCTAAGAATGCAATCCGGATCATAATGAGATTATGCATTCCTCTGATTTTATTCGTAAAGATAGGAAAAAGAAGAAGAATATTGACCGTTCCACTATTTCAGATCGAGCAGGGAAAATGTGCGTAGGAGAGGCAGATATATGTGGGATATAGCTATCCATATTGAATTGCGGATACATCAATGATAGAATCATTTCTGGTTCTGATTGAACCAAACACTGGTCTGATAGAGCTGAAAGGGTTCAAAATAGGAGCAGGCACTTTTTTCCGATATCGGATCGGTATTTAATGAATTGAATGGTTCTAACAGGAAGGAAAGAGGGGAATGGAATCACAATAGGATCCCGGCCTCAAAAAAAAGGGGGATATGGCGAAATTGGTAGACGCTACGGACTTGATTGAATTGAGCCTTGGTATGGAAACCTACTAAGTGGTAACTTCCAAATTCAGAGAAACCCTGGAATTAAAAATGGGCAATCCTGAGCCAAATCCTGTTTACAGAAAACAAGGGTTCCTTTCCTAGAAAGCGAGAATCAAAAAAGGATAGGTGCAGAGACTCAATGGAAGCTGTTCCAACGAATGGGGTTGAGGGGTTGGTAGAAGAATCTATCCATCGGAACTCTGAGGGGATGATCCTATGTACTGAAATATCAAACGATTAATCACAACCCGAATCCTTATTTTTTTATTTTCTTAATTATATTTATTATAATAAATAATAAATATATTATAATAATAATTAGTTCATAACTCTTGTGTTCTGAATCGATCCCAATTTGAAAGAAAAATAAAATATTCAGTGAGAAAATCATTCACTCCAGAGTATAAGGCTGGGAGAGAAATGACTGATCGAACGAGAATAAAGATAGAGTCCCATTCTACCTGTCAATGCTGACAACAATGCAATTTGTTTGTAGTAGGAGGAAAATCCGTCGACTTTAGAAATCGTGAGGGTTCGAGTCCCTCTATCCCCAATAAATGCCTAGTTGACGACCTAAGCATTTATCCTCTTTTTTCGCCAAGCCTCTTTTTTCGCCAGCGCTTCCAAATTAGAAGCGGTTCCAAATTAGATATGATATGTTTATCATTCGCTCGACTCTTTGACAAACGGATCCTAGCAGTTTCTCTCTTGCTTCAGCAGCTAAATGCAGTATATGTCCAAACGAACATAACATATATGTATTATTTGTATACAAGGATATACAAGGAATCCCATTATTGAATCATTCATAGTTCATATCCCTTACAAATACAAAGAAAGGTTTTTTTTTAATCCAAAGAAAAAGAAATCCCAGGACTTGTAATGTTTCTTTAGTACCTTTAAATGAATTGACACAGATACATATCCTCCAGTAGGATAATGTACAGAGGACGGTCGGGATAGCTCAGCTGGTAGAGCAGAGGACTGAAAATCCTCGTGTCACCAGTTCAAATCTGGTTCCTGGCATATGGTTAATGTATCGAAATGTATATATACAAAGAGAAAATGAATATGGACAATACATATTCGTTACATTAATAGTCTAGTAGTTATTCATCGAGGTATCTACAACATACATCCCGACCCTTGTGGATCGGCAAAGGAATATATTCCTTCTTCTTTTTTGTTTGTCCCTACTATCCTTCCTTTGGCTCATGTTAATACTCCATACGTATCCGAAGTTGTCTGAAAGACACAGAAGTCTAGTCTGTCCAGAGGGTTGAGGGGTAGGAATAGAAAAAATCATTTCCGATCCAGTACAAATCCAATCTGATCCCTTTTCATTTCTTAATTTTCCAATTTTTTTCGCCCCTTCCCACATTTTTTGCTTTCCGGGGCCCATCTAAGTGATGTGCGCGGTACATAGTTCATGATGTATCTTTTGATTCATCCTATCGGCTCCGCCCATCCCCCAATGGATATGATACCTTGCGTATTGGGTAATAGTAATTTACTCGAATTAATTATATATAAATAAACCTCGAACCCCCCTTTTTTATCCCATCATAATACGAATGACATGAGAGTCCAGTTACTCTATCTAGACGAGAAAGAACGTAAAAATACTCCTTCTTGAGTCTTGTAAGCTAAGATAAGTTTCTTATCATTCAATAAGCATCCTATCCTGTTCTTATCATTCAATAAGCATCCTGTAGTTCATAGAAATTAGGGGCAATATAATCCTTGCGTAGGGGCCAACCAATCCAACTTTCGGGCATCAAAATCCGTTTCATGCGTGGATGATTATCATAAGAGATTCCCAACATATCATAAGACTCCCGTTCTTGAAAATCGGCGCTTTTCCAAATCCAGAAAACAGACGGGATTCTAGGATTACTCCTTGGGACAAATACTTTTATGCATACCTCTTCTGGTTGGTCCACACCATACTGTATTCTCGTCAGATGATACACACTAGCTAGCAATCCACCCGGTGCTACATCGTAGGCACATTGGGAACGTAGATAATTGTAACCATATACGTATGAAATGACAGCAATGGAGTACCAATCCTCGGGCTTTATTTGTAAAGTCTCTACTCCTTGGTAATCAAAGCCCAAAGATCTATGAACCAGCTCGTGTTTAACTAGCCAAGCGGATGAACGACCCTGCATCTTCTTGATCTCCCCCACATATTTATATGTGTATTTTACATTGACGATGAAATTTATGAAGATTGATCCACCGTTTGTTATTCCGCACAAAACATCCTATTTAATTCACTAATTCGTGAGAAGATACTGAACTCTTGTATTTGAAAAATGCTTCAGAAGGTATCTCTGAAGTCGATGTCGATTGATAGAGTAATCCTTGATCGTAATTTACAGCACGAGTACTGCGTCCAAGATGAAACTTGTGATTAGTAGTAAAACATCGATTTTCCTGTTGGGACCCCGTTCTATCTTCATAGATTTCTCGAGATACCTTCTTACGAAGTTTCGTTATAGCGTCTATAATTGCCTCTGGTTTAGGTGGGCAGCCTGGCAAATAGACATCGACGGGGATTAACTTATCGACTCCCCGAACGGTACTATAAGAATCGGTACTGAACATTCCTCCTGTAATAGTACAGGCTCCCATAGCAATTACATATTTTGGTTCAGGCATTTGTTCATATAGTCTTACTAAAGAAGGAGCCATTTTCATTGTTACTGTACCGGCTGTTAAAATAAGGTCGGCTTGCCTAGGACTTGATCTTGGCACCAGTCCATAACGATCAAAATCGAATCGGGAGCCTATTAATGAGGCAAATTCAATGAAGCAACAACTGGTGCCGTAGAGAAGCGGCCATAAACTTGAAAGTCTTGACCAATTCGAAAGATCATTCAATGTAGTTGAAATAACTGAATTGGGGGTTGTTCGGTCAAAGAGCGGAAACTCCATAGAATTCATAACTGTCTCAATGGAACCCTTTCCTTCTTTTTTATTGTCTGAATATTCAGGAGCTAAGACCATTCCAATGCTCCTTTTCGCCATGCATAAACTGAACCAACAACTGGGATAAGCACGAAAATCAAAGCTTCTATAAATACGTATACGCCCAATATATCAAAACTCACGGCCCATGGATAAAGAAAGACCGTTTCGACATCAAAAACAACAAAAACGAGAGCAAACATGTAATAGCGGATTCGGAATTGTATCCAAGCATCCCCTATTGGTTCTATACCCGATTCATAACTGGAGAGCTTCTCTGGTCCTTCACTAATTGGGGCTAAAACCCCGGAAATTATAAATGCCAAAATAGGAATAACACTTGATATCATTAGAAATGCCCAGAAAATATCATATTCGTAAAGCAGAAACATAGATGTACTCCTATGAATGTAGAATATACCGAATTCATTGATTAATTAGAATTGTAATTGTCAATTTATCCATAACTCCAACTGCTTACTCGAAACAAGAATTGATTGTGATCGAACCACATAGTTTGTTTGATGTGGGTCATGTCTTGTTTCAAGATTCATTTAACAGAAGCCCACTTACTTATTTATATTATATTTATTTCTTGGTGTGGTGTAGGCATATCATGCTCTTATATTATACGAATCTCATTTTTCTTTTTCCTCGGGTTCCCCAAAAAAACGAATGAAATTCATTCTAAATTCTAATGAATTGAAACTTATTCATTTTCATTAATCTGAAAAAACAATTCATTTTCTAAATATACCATACAATAACTCCATATAACTACTATAATAACTATAACTTATTTAATAACTATAACTTATTGGTAATGGAATTTCTTTAGATAAAAGAGTTTTTTCTATTTTTTTTATTTAAGAGTGATATAGTTAAGTTATTATTATGTATTAGTATTAATAGTCATTAGTGATTTTCATTCTAGTATAATAGTGAGATGCAATAGAATGTCTAGGTTCAGTATTTATGATTCCGCAGTTACGGCATAACATATGCGACTTAGCAGCATTGGCGGATTGCTTTATTCTGTTCATTAACATTTCAGATCCGGGCGTAGAATCTTCTATTAATTCGATACGAAATGCTTGAACCGATTAGATTCCCTCTTTTCCTTGTACCAGATTCATACTTAATTGATTCAATCCGTTGAATTCTGAGGAACCCTTACATTTACATATAACATAAGAAAACAACTCATTATAGGATTACCCTGACCCCCTATTGAGTTATTTAGTTAAAGTTAGACGTCTTGAAAAAGTCACTCCATTTCGGACCAATTCTTAGTGCTACGCGATTTGTATTGACTCAAAATCCTTGTTTTGTTAATGGGGTAACCCCTAGTGAGACCAAGATGTTAGATTTCAGGGCAATCAAAAAAAAGAGTTTTTTGAAGCATCCCCACATGGTGGAGCGTGGCCTGATAGTGGAATTGTTTGGTTTAACTCATAAAATCATAAGTATAAGTGAAGTGATCCCCATAAAGGATTTCTGGTCTAATCGTGCGTTATCAAACGATTGGTTCTAATTCTATAAACCAAACCTATACCCATAGAAATAGAAGAGAGAACAAACGTCGATACATTTCTTTCATTAAATAAGACTAAGATCAATTCATTGTTTCAGAGATAATGAATTTTGATTGTTGTTTTACAAAAAGGCGATGAATCTAGGTCTAGAGATTCATAATTCTTCCAAGCCCAAAAGACCCTAATCTTCTTGCATAAAGTATGAATTGGTAGAATTCAAATGGTGAGCAATTGGAGTAGATTCAGATACAAAAAAATTAGTATTGTACAAAGAAAAATGACTACTTAACTACTTACTTTGCGAGTCCAGTTATATGAATACAATTTCACACCGAAACTTACGAAAGAGTTTCTTTTTTCTCTGGCTTTTCTTTTCCACAAATCCAAGAATAGGTCCTAGATCCGTGCCACTTACTACTATCTGGTTGGGCCGGGTTGGAGGTTTGTTTTAGCCTCATGTTATTATTTTGTTTGACTTCATTGATTGAATGCGATTAGGTATACCTAAGGCGCATCAATAACTCTTTCATCATGGGCAGTAAAAGAGGAAAAAGGTCGTATGTAATTCGATATTGGAAAAATGCCTATTGGATGGAATAAACTTTTTTTTTACTTTGATATCCCTAGGGATCTCTTGTACACGCAGGAATGCCTTCTTTATATTATATATGGCCCAACCGGTATATATGGCCCAACCGGCCATAGGCAGCGCTAATGAGATGATAAAATGGGTACAAAATTCTACAAAAGCATATCTACAAAAGCATACAATACATCAATCAAATAATATATTATATAGGTATAGGGCTATACGGACTCGAACCGTAGACCTTCTCGGTAAAACAGATCAAACTGATTATTATCGAAATGATTCGAACTGTCTCAAAGACCCAACATGCATTTTTGTGCATTGGGCTCTTTCATCAACTGATGGATCAATCAGTTAGTCCACCATATTTTATCTTTATATGAAGATAACGAGATGGCTCCATGTGCTCTGATTCTTTATTTATATTCTGATCCAGGAGCAATACCAAAGTGTTTCAAAGGATTACCTTGACGTAGGTCTGTCTTAGGCCTAGATCAACCTCAATAGAGTCCCTGTCGTTCCGCTTCAAGCGTAAATAAAATATGATACTTCATACACCTCAAAGTTCATAGGACGAAAGGAGGTTATTTGGAGGTCCCTATTATATATACTCATTAGGCCTAACATTGAATTAACTGGGTATTCACCTTATCAATGATAAAATCAATGGTTGGTTCTATTTCGTATCCGAATTGGAACTGAATCGAACCCAATACTTGTCAGGCTATTGTTCTCTTGTTCTCTCGAATCAATGGAGTAAGACATCAATCTTTCATTTCAATAAGAGAAGATCAATTTCTTGCATGATGAACTCCCCTGAAAAGCATTGGCGCACGTGTAAACGAGGTGCTCTACCAACTGAGCTATAGCCCTTGTGATAGATATCTTATCATATAGATCATTTCTTGTCAAGAAAGATATTACATGATCTAACACGATACCCTAATCTGTTTCCTGCCAAGGATTCATATTGCTTAGAAGCCATATTCCATCTATAATAAATACCCGATACGATGCGCTCTATTCTTTCTCTTTGTGATGATAAATGACCTACTTAACCCAGTGGTTAGAGTATTGCTTTCATACGGCGGGAGTCATTGGTTCAAATCCAATAGTAGGTAGAACTTATTAGGTACCGGAGTCAATGAATGGCATCTAATAAGTTTTTCTACCCCCCTTTTCTTTTATTTATTTTGTATCTTTCCCTTATTCCCATCCCGCTCACTACTCTTGTTCGTTACATCAATCAGATTGATTCTACTTGATTGTACGGAATCCAATATGGTGTATAAACAGATTCTTATGGATTATGTGGATCAGCTAGTACGATAGATCAGCTAGTACGAAATAGCATTGATAGTCTCTACTCGAGCCCTAGCTCGTCTGAGAGCTAAATTCGCCTCAATTACTTGTCTCTTGCCTTCTGCTTTACTCAAGTTAGCTTCAGCTATTTCAAGAGTTCGCTGAGCTTCTTGCGGATCAATGTCACTACCCTTCTCCGCATCATTTACTAATATGGTGATTTCATTATTGCCTATTCTGGCAAACCCCCCCATCAGAGCCATCGTTACCCATTGGTCGTCGAGGCGTATTCTTAAAATACCAATATCTACGGCCGTGGCAATAGGGGCGTGGTTTGGTAATACGCCGATTTGGCCACTATTAGTAGATAAAATGATTTCTTTCACTTCTGAATCCCAAATAATTCTATTAGGAGTCAGTACACTAAGATTTAGGGTCATTTCTTCAATTTACTCTCTACTTCTAAGTTCATAGCCTTCGCGGTAGCTTCATCGATATTACCTACCAAATAAAAGGCCTGCTCGGGAAAACTATCTAATTCTCCGGAAAGGATCAGTTGAAACCCCCTAATTGTTTCTGCGAGACCAACATATTTCCCTGGAGAACCAGTAAATACTTCTGCTACGAAGAAGGG